TTGTGAATTTATATATTTATATCTATAAATTTAAAGCTTAGTTGTTATGGCGATTGAGTGTTTTTTCTAGTTAGAAGTATAAAATTTGAGATTATTATTCTTTTAAATCTTTCTTTTATCCTTATCTAATAATATAATAAATAATTTATTTTAATATATTACATCTACCACAATATATCATTATAAGGTTATTTATTATACAATAACTGCTTATATTAATACATATATTTCTCAAAAGGTATAGGGACTTATTTTTATAGGCAGAAGAAATATTTAACTTTAATTATTATTATAATATATAACTATATTTAATATAAAGTATTATAATATGTTAAATTAATACCTTAATAGTATTTAATATAATATATTTATAATATGTTAAATGTCATTTTTAATATATTAATACAATTATATTCTAATATATAAGAGATTATACTAAGTATAAATCAATTATTATAAGTTATAGATAATTGAATTATTAATAAGATCTTATTTGAATTTATCTAGACATAAGCAGTTATATTATTTAATCTTTTTTTTATAAATAAAAAAAAAAAAAAGATTAAATAGAAACTATTCTAGATTAGACTAGAGCAGTCTTATTTGAATAATTTAATGTTCGTTATATTTTTTATATTAAATATAGAGTTTAGTTATTATGTAGGGTCTCTGGGAGGGTTAATTTTCTCAAATTTTTCAATATTCGACTATTATAATATCTTCTTTTTTCTTAAAAATTTTACCAATTATTGTTTTTAGGGGATTTTTTTTACTGATGATGTTCAGTTCATTATTTGAAAGTTTTATTCTTGCTTGTTTGTTCACTTTTTCTTTATATTATATGCAAGTTTTGTTTTAACTAAATGTTCTTTTTGCAGTAATTTGATTTAATTATCAAGTGATTTTGGAATTAGTAATTGATTTAGTGTCGGCATAATTCGTGCCAGCAGCCGCGGTTATACGATTGATGCAAGTGAATATTTTTGGTTTAACAGTTGTTTATATTTTGAAGGGTTTTAATTAAAATTTATAAGGTGAAATTTTAAAATTTTTAAATAGCTCTTATTATGAACCTGTGAAACTTAAATTATAAACTAGGATTAGATACCCTATTATTTTAAGTGTAAATATTATTTACCTGGGTATTATTAGTTAAGATCTTTAAACCCAAAGAATTTGGCGGTACCTCATTCCGTTCAGAGGAACCTACCCCGTGATTGATAGTACACGATTAACTTTACTTAGTCTATTTGTTTGTATATCTCCGTTACCAGAAAATCTTTTTAGAGTTTATAATTTTCAAGATTCATGATTTTGAAGTATTTCAGGTCAAGGTGCAGCTTATGATTAAGAGGAGGTGGGTTACAATAAATTTTTGTTTATTACAGTTTCTTTAATGAAATATTGTGGATTAAGGTGGATTTGATAGTAATTTGATTTATTTAAGTCTTTTGATACTGGCTCTGAGGTGTGTACACATCGCCCGTCGCTCTCATTATTGATTAGTTTTATTTATATTTATTTATATTATTTGGTCAAATTAGATGAGATAAGTCGTAACATAGTAGATGTACTGGAAAGTGTATCTGGAAAGTATAATCGAGGTAGAGCTTGTTAGTTAAGTATTTCATTTACACTGAAAATTTTTCTGTGCAATTCAGGATACCTTGAGCTTGAAATATTATTTTTATTTTTTGTAATTTTCATATTTAATAGAAATAACTTTATGGGGTTTGTGTCTAAGTATGTTTTACAGAATTGATTTTTACAATGATAGTTTAATAGTAACGTTAGTGGATTATGAAATATATTTTTAATGCAAGAATAAGTATCTTTATTTTAGAGTACCTTTTGTATCAGGGTTAATTAAAATTTTTGTATTTATTTTACTTATCTCGATTTGAGTTGAGTTACCTAGGAGTGAAGGTTAATGTGGAATATTTATCTTTTATTTTTAGGTGGAAATGAAATGTTATTCGTTTCTCAAGATATCTAGTTTCTTAAGAAAAAATTTAATTTTTTAGGATTACTGGTTTTTTTTTATTTTATAATTTGAATTAGTATTCCGTTAATTCTTCAGGGGATAAGCTCTGGAGATTAATTATTCTATAATTTTATATTTTAAAATATAAAAGTAGGCTTTGAACCAGCCATCTTTTTGATTACGTTTTAGTTCATTGTTTTTTATTTTGATTTTATAAATTTTTTAGATTTTATATTAAGATGATAAATTTAATTTTGTATTTTATGAAATAATGATTGAATTAGTATAGTTTATTTGTATATTTTTTTTTTCTTGAAAATTTATTTTAAGGAACTAGGCAAATTTAATTCCCGCCTGTTTATCAAAAACATGGCCTTTTGATTAAAATTTAAGGTCTGGCCTGCTCACTGACTTGTTTTAAAGAGCCGCGGTATTTTGACCGTGCAAAGGTAGCATAATCATTAGTCTCTTAATTGGAGGCTGGAATGAATGGTTTGACGAGGAATTGACTGTCTCTATTTAATATCTAGAATTTAACTTTTGAGTTAAAAGGCTTAAATTTTTCTTTAGGACGAGAAGACCCTATAGAGCTTAATATATAATTTTTATATAGTTTTTAGTTTGTTTTCCTATATTTAATTTAATATATTTTGTTGGGGTGACATGAAGGATAATTAAACCCTTCATTATTAAATCATTGATTTATGTTATTTTGATCCATAATTTATGATCATAAGATTAAGTTACCTTAGGGATAACAGCGTAATTGTTTTAGAGAGCTCAAATCGACAAAGCAGATTGCGACCTCGATGTTGGATTAAGAAAAATGCTAGGTGCAGTGGCTTAGTAATTAGGTCTGTTCGACCTTTAAATTCTTACATGATCTGAGTTCAGACCGGCGTGAGCCAGGTCGGTTTCTATCCTAAGATATTTAAATTTGCATTAGTACGAAAGGACCGTGTGAATGAAATAATTTTATTTGTATTGATTAATATTAATTGTTTATTACTATTTTGACAGATTAATGTGTTGAATTTAGATTTCATTTATGTAGATTATTTCTACAAATAGTATTGATATTATATGATTTATTTATGTTTATTTTAAACTTTTTATTACTTATAATTTGTGTTTTAATCAGAGTGGCATTTTTAACTTTATTTGAGCGTAAGATTTTAGGTTATATTCAAATTCGAAAAGGTCCTAATAAGGTTGGTTTTGTTGGGATTCCTCAGCCTTTTAGAGATGCAATTAAGTTAGTATGTAAGGAACAGCCTATTCCTATTCTTTCTAATTATTTACTTTATTATTTTTCTCCTGTATTTAGTTTAATAATTTCATTGCTTGTTTGAATAATTTTTCCTTATTTAACATATATGTGTTCTTTCTCTTATGGTTTTTTATTTTTTTTATGTTGTACTAGATTTGGTGTTTATACTGTAATAATTGCTGGTTGATCTTCTAATTCTAATTATTCTTTATTAGGTTCATTACGTTCTGTTGCACAAACTATTTCTTATGAAGTAAGTTTAGCTTTAATTTTATTATCATTAATTATTTTAGTTGGAAGATTTAATATAGTTGATTTTATAAATTATCAATTGTATTGTTGATTTATTATTTTTTCTTTTCCTTTAGCTTTAGCTTGTTTTGCTTCTTGTTTAGCTGAAACTAACCGAACTCCTTTTGATTTTGCTGAAGGAGAGTCAGAGTTAGTTTCAGGGTTTAATATTGAATATGGGGCAGGTGGTTTTACTTTAATTTTTTTAGCTGAATATACAAGAATTATTTTTATAAGAATATTAATAACTTTAATTTTTATAGGTGGGGATTTTTATTCTTTCTTTTTTTTTGTAAAGCTTGGATTTTTGGCTTTTTGTTTTATTTGGGTTCGAGGAACTTTACCTCGTTTTCGTTATGATAAATTAATGTATTTAGCTTGGAAAAGTTTTCTTCCTCTTTCATTAAACTTTTTTATTTTTTTTGTAGGGTTAAAGGTTTTATTGATTTCTTTTATTTAGTGAAATTTTTTCAGAAACATAATGAAAAGTTAATAGAAGAGTCAAACTTCTAATTTTATGTTTTCAAAACATATGCTTTTCGTAAGCTAATTAACTTAGTTTTTGATTAATTTATCTCAAATATTTGCTACGTGGGTGTTAATTAAGAAATATATGAAGTAGATTAATGTTAGGACTTGGCCAGTTATAATATATGGTTCTTCAACTGGTCGTTTTCCAATTCATGTTAATAAAATTACTACTGTTACTATAATTCAGAATATAATTTGATTTATAGGGTAGAATTGAATTCCTCGAAAAGGGGTTTTGTTATAGAATGGTATGATTATTAAAATTCTGATTGATAGGAATAATGCAATAACCCCTCCTAATTTATTAGGGATAGATCGTAAAATAGCATAGGCAAATAGGAAGTATCATTCTGGTTGAATATGTACTGGTGTAACTAAAGGGTTTGCTGGAACAAAATTATCTGGATCTCCTAAAAGGTAGGGGTTAATTAAGCAGAGTAAAATTAATAGCGATGTTATAAAGACAAATGTAATTGAATCCTTAAATGTAAAATAAGGGTGGAAAGGGATTTTTTCAATATCGCTATTAACACCAAGTGGGTTATTTGATCCTGTTTGATGTAAAAAAAATAAATGAATTGCTGCTATAGCAGCAATTATAAATGGTAAAACAAAATGAAATGTAAAGAATCGGTTTAATGTAGCATTATCTACAGCAAACCCTCCTCATACTCATTGAACTAGATCAGTTCCTAAGTAAGGGATTGCTGATAAAAGATTTGTAATAACTGTGGCACCTCAAAATGATATTTGACCTCATGGTAATACATATCCTATAAATGCTGTTGCTATAACTAAAAATAGAATAATTACTCCAATTATTCAAGTGTGTATATACATATATGATCCATAGTAAATACCACGTCCTACGTGTAAATAAATACAAATGAAGAATATAGAGGCTCCGTTTGCATGGAGAGTTCGGATAATTCATCCGTTGTTAACGTCACGACAAATATGGACTACTCTTCTAAAAGCTATTTCAATATTAGATGTATAATGTATTGCTAAAAATAATCCTGTAACAATTTGGATTATTAAACATAATCCTAATAAGGATCCAAAGTTTCATCAGAATGAGATGTTTGTTGGTGCTGGTAAATCTACGAGTGAGTTATTAATAATTTTAAATAATGGATGTTTCAGTCGAAGTGGTTTATTCATTGGTTATCTTATTTTACGAATAGGTCCTTGATTAATGTTGGTAATTTTAACTACTGCTAGTAGGGCTAAAAATAAATAGATTATTATTATTATAGTAATTATAAAGGTAGGATTATTATAAATTTTATTTAATGATATTGTTATTTCTTGAAAATTTATAATATTATTAGTATTAAGAGATGTATCACTATTTTTTATTAAATCAATGTATAATGATTTATCTAGTAGGATAAATCTAATTGTTAAAATCAATCATATGATTCCTGTAAAAATTACTCTGATTGATTTAAGTTGAAATATTTCATTTGAAGCAATTCTAGTAATATAAATAAATAAAACTAGTATACCTCCTAGGAATGTTAAAAATAAAATATAAGCTAATCAAAATCTTTCTATTAATGTCCCCGCTGTTAAGCCAATGAGTAGAGTTTGAATAATAATAAATATTATTATTGATATTGGATGATTTAATTTAATAAAATTAATATTAAAGGCATTAGAAAGGGATATAATTGTTATTTTTATCACGTCAGGGGTTAGTTTATTATAAAATATCGGTTTTGGAGATCGAGGTTAGGAAAAATTTCCTCCCCCTGAAGTTTTAAAAGTGGGGGGGTTCCTTAATTCCGGTTTACAAGACCGGTGTTTTTTTTAAACTATTAAAACTAATGTTTATATTTTCTATTTTTACTTCTCTTTTTATTTATTTTAGTGGGGTTTATGTTTTTTCTTCAAAGCGTAAACATTTGCTTATGGTTCTTTTGAGATTGGAATATATTGTTCTTTCTTTATTTTTTTTGATTATTATTTATTTAAATATATTTGATTACGATTATTTTTTTCCTGTTATTTTTTTAGTTTTTTCTGTTTGTGAAGGTGCTTTAGGTTTATCAATTTTAGTTTCTATAATTCGCTCACATGGTAATGATTTTTTTAATTCTTTTGGATTATCTTTATGTTAAAGTATCTTTTTATATTGATTTTTATAACCCCTCTTTGTTTAATTGTTAATTTTTGGTGATTGGTTCATTCTTTAATATTTGTGGTTAGTTTCTTTTTTATGCTTGGTGTATATTCATATTCTGATTTAAATATAATTAGTTGGTTTTTTGGGGTGGATTTTTTTTCTTTTGGTTTAATTTTGTTGAGTTTTTGGATTTGTTCTTTAATAATTACTGCTAGAAGTTCAGTTTATTTATCTTCTTATCATTCTAGAATTTTTATTTTTATGGTTTTGTTTTTGATGATTATGCTTTATTGTTCATTTTCTAGATTGAGATTATTATCTTTTTATATTTTCTTTGAGGCTAGTTTAATTCCAACTTTATTACTTATTTTAGGTTGGGGTTATCAACCTGAGCGATTACAGGCTGGTATTTATTTAATTTTTTATACTTTAATTGCTAGACTCCCTTTATTATTAGTTTTATTTAAGGTTTATGATTGTTCTCATACTTTATATTTTCCTTTGTTATTTGATTTTGGTTCTTTTTATTTTTTATTTTATTTATTTATTATTTTGGCTTTTTTAATTAAGATACCTATATTTTTGGTTCATCTTTGACTTCCAAGGGCTCATGTTGAAGCTCCTATTTCGGGAAGTATAATTTTAGCTGGGGTTCTTTTAAAATTAGGTGGTTATGGTGTTTTTCGTGTAATAAGGGTTATTTCTTTTTTGGGATTAAGGTTTAATTATTTTTGATTAGCTCTTGGGTTATCTGGTGGTGTTTTGGTTAGTTTTATTTGTTTTCGTCAAGTTGATCTTAAATCTTTAATTGCTTATTCTTCAGTTGCTCATATAAGTATAGTTATTGGTGGTCTTATAACTATAAATTGATGGGGTTGTATGGGTTCTTTATGTTTAATAATTGGTCATGGTCTTTGTTCATCTGGATTATTTTGTTTGTCTAATATTATTTATGAGCGTTTGGGTAGACGAAGATTACTTATTAATAGGGGTATAATCAATTTGATACCTAGAATGGCTCTTTGATGATTTTTGTTGAGTTCTTCTAATATGGCTGCTCCTCCTTCTTTAAATTTATTGGGTGAATTAGGTTTATTAAATAGAATTATTTCTTGATCTTCTTTAACATTTTTGACTTTAATTTTTTTATCTTTTTTTAGAGCTGTTTATACCTTATATATATATTCTTATTCTCAACATGGTTCTTATTATGGTGGTGTTTATACTTGTTCATTAGGTTATGTTCGTGAATATCATCTTTTACTTTTACATTGATTGCCTTTAAATATTCTTTGTTTAAAGGGTGAATATTTCTTTTTTTAGCTTAAGTATTTTAATAAAAATATTGTTTTGTGGGATCAATGATATGGTTATATTACCATCTTAGGCCGTGTATATATTTTCTATTTGTTCTTTAAGTTTTTTTTCTTTATTTTTTTCTAGAACTTTATTGTTTATTTTGGGGATTTATTATTTACTTTTTGATTATAGTGTTTTTGTTGAGTGGGAATTATTTAATTTGAATGGTTCTATGGTTGTTATAACGTTAATTTTTGATTGGATATCTTTAATTTTTATATCATTTGTTATATATATTTCTTCTTTAGTTATTTATTATAGAGAAGATTATATATCTGGTGAAAGGAATATAAATCGGTTTATTATTATTGTTTTAATATTTATTCTTTCTATAGGTTTTTTAATTATTAGTCCTAATTTAATTAGAATTCTTTTAGGTTGGGATGGTTTGGGTTTGGTTTCTTATTGTTTGGTAATTTATTATCAAAATGTAAGGTCTTATAGTGCTGGTATACTTACTGCTTTAAGTAATCGTATTGGTGATGTTGCTATTTTAATTTCTATTGCTTGAATATTAAATTTTGGTAGTTGAAATTATATTTATTATTATGATTTTATTTCAGATTCATTTGAAATGAGGTTAATTACTGTTTTGATTATTTTAGCTGCTATAACTAAGAGTGCACAGATTCCTTTTTCTTCTTGATTGCCTGCTGCAATGGCGGCTCCTACACCTGTTTCTGCATTGGTTCATTCTTCTACTCTGGTAACTGCTGGTGTTTATTTGTTAATTCGTTTTAGTCCTATATTGAATTTATATAATTTTGGTTGGTTTTTATTGATTATTGGTTGTATAACTATATTTATGGCTGGTTTAGGTGCTAATTTTGAATTTGATTTAAAAAAAATTATTGCTCTTTCTACTTTAAGACAATTGGGTTTGATAATAAGAATTCTTGCTATAGGTTACTCTAAGCTTGCTTTTTTTCATTTATTAACTCATGCTTTATTTAAGGCTCTTTTATTTATGTGTGCTGGTTCTATAATTCATAATTTAAAGGATACTCAGGATATTCGTTTTATAGGTTCAATTGTTTATTTTATGCCTTTAACTTCGGTTTGTTTTAATGTTTCTAGTCTTTCCCTTTGTGGTCTTCCCTTTTTAGCTGGATTTTATTCAAAGGATTTAATTCTTGAACTTGTTTGTTTGAGTTGAATTAATTTCTTAATTTTCTTTCTTTATTTTTTTTCTACTGGGTTGACAGCTGCTTATTCATTTCGTTTATTTTATTATTCTATGTCTGGTGATAATAATTTTTATTCTAGATTTTCTTTTAATGATAAGAGTTATTATATTTCATTTGGTATAATTTTTCTTTTAATTGTTGCTGTTTTTGGTGGGAGTTTTTTATCTTGATTAATTTTTCCTGTTCCTTATATAATTAGTTTACCTTATTATTTAAAGTTTTTAACTATATTTGTGGTTTTATTAGGTGGTTATTTGGGTTATTTAATTTCTGAAATAAATTTATCTCGTATTTTATTTTCTTTAAGTGGTTTATCTTTTGTTAGTTTTGTTGGTTCAATATGATTTATACCTTTTTTGTCTACTAAGTTAATTAGATATTTTCCATTAAAGTATGGTTATTTATCTTCAAAGTCTTTTGATTATGGATGGGGTGAATTATTTGGTGGTCAGGGAATTTATAATTTATTTATTTATTTAATTGAATATATTCAAGGTTGATATGATTCTAATTTTAAGATTTATCTTTTAACTTTTATTTTTTGAATATTATTTTTGGTAATTTATTTTTATGTTTATCTGAATAGCTTATATTTAGAGCATAACACTGAAGATGTTAAGGAAACTATTATGTTTTTAGGTATTATTTATAAATAATTAAATTATTATTTTTACAGTGAAAATGTAATGTTTTTATTAAACTATATAAATTAGAAATGTTAACGGAGTTTAACCGCTATTATGTAAAGTTAGCAGCTTCCATATTGGCATTACATTTCCTTAATTGGAACTTTAGTTCAATTATATTATTAACAGTAATACGCCTCTTTTTTGGCTTCAATTAATAGAATGAAGGTAAATTTTACCAAAGATCAGGTCGAAACTGATTGCAATTTTTCGCTTTCCATTCTAATAAGGGTGATTGATATATTCAATACTTTTTAGATGCAACCCAAATGTTATAATTAACTACACCCCTACTCTGCTCATTGTAGTGCTCCTTGTTTTCATTCATGATATAGTCCTCCTAGAAGAATTAGAATGAAAAATAAAGTTGTTGAGGTTCAAATTATTAAGTTTGAGGATTTTATGATGATTACAATAGGTAGGATTAAAGCAATTTCAATATCAAAAATTAGGAAGATTACTGCGATTAGAAAGAATCGTAGTGAGAAAGGTATTCGAGCTGATCTTTTTGGGTCAAATCCACATTCAAATGGAGATCTTTTTTCTCGGTCATTAATTATTTTTTTTGAGAGAATAGTTGCTAATAATATAATTAATATTGGTACTAAAAATCTAATTATAAATCTTATTAATAGGGTTATAATTGTTTTTCTTGATTTAATATCAAGCCTACTGATTGGAAGTCAGTTATACTATTTATACTAGAAAAACTTTTTATCTACCTCATCAATAGATTGAGATATAAAGGAATAATCATACTACGTCTACGAAATGTCAATATCATGCTGCAGCTTCAAATCCAAAATGGTGTCTTGGTGAGAATTGATTTAATATATGTCGTAATAGGCATGTTGATAAGAAGATTGTACCAATAATTACATGTAATCCATGGAATCCTGTTGCTACAAAGAATGTAGATCCATAAACTGCATCTGCAATAGTGAATGGGGCTTCTCAATATTCATATGCTTGTAATGTTGTAAAATATAATCCTAATAGTACTGTAAAGAATAATCCTTGTAGTGCTTGTGTGTGATTAGATTCTATTAGTCTATGATGTGCTCATGTTACAGTTACTCCTGATGCTAGAAGAATAGCTGTATTTAATAATGGTACTTGTATAGGATTAAATGGTTGAATTCCTATAGGTGGTCAAAGTATTCCGAGTTCAATTGCTGGAGCTAATCTTCTATTAAAAAATGCTCAGAAGAATGAGATGAAAAATAATACTTCTGATGCAATAAATAAAATTATTCCTCATCGTAATCCAATTGATACAAATCTTGTATGTAATCCTTGGAAAGTTCCTTCGCGGATTACATCTCGTCATCATTGAATTATTGTTAAAATTGTAATTGCAATTCCAATTGCAAATAAATTAATGTTAAATATATGGAATCATTTGGCTAATCCTGATACAAGAATTATTGCTCCAATTGCTCCTGTAATTGGTCATGGTCTATAATCTACTAAGTGGAATGGGTGGTTTGAGTGTGTTGTTAACATTGGTTAATAAACTTCTCTTGAATATAATGTTCTTAAAATTGAAAATACATAAGCTTGAATTATAGCTACAGCTGATTCTAGAATCAAAAGTATTATTTGACCAATAATTAAAATTGAAATTAATTTGAACCCAATTATTGGTCCTGTATTACCTAATAGTGTGAGTAGTAAATGTCCTGCAATTATATTTGCTGCTAGCCGTACGGCTAGTGTTCCTGGTCGAATAATGTTTCTAATTGTTTCAATTAATACTATAAATGATATTAAAGCTGGTGGTGTACCTTGAGGTACTAGGTGTGCAAATATATGATTTGTGTGGTTGATTCATCCAAATAATATAAATCTTAATCATATAGGTAATGCAATGGCAAATGTTAATGCTAGATGTCTAGTTCTAGTGAAAATATAAGGGAATAGTCCTATGAAATTATTAAATAGTATTATAATAAAGATTGAAATGAAGATGAATGTTGTTCCATTGAATGATTTAGGTCCTAATAATGTTTTAAATTCATTATGCAAGGTTAAGTTAAGTTTATTTCATAAAATGTTAATTCGTGATGGTGTGAGTCAAAATAAAGATGGGATAATTAATAATCCAATAAGTGTTCTTGTTCAATTTAATGATAAATTGAAGATTCTAGTTGATGGATCAAATGTTGAGAATAAATTTCTTATCATTTTCAGTTTATATTTTTTCCTTCTTCCTTTGTTCTTTCAAATATTTTAATTGGTGTTGTTTTGAAAGAGAAGAAGTTTATTTGATTAAATAAAATTAATGTTGCTGAGAATATAATGAATAGAGAAAATCATATAAGTGGAGATATTTGTGGGATTTAAGTTGTATACTCCCATCAGAAGTAGACGTTAATTTACTATTTTTTGGTTTAAGAGACCATTACTTACTTTCAGTCATCTGATGTTCAAGGTGTACTAATCAATTAGTAATTTTAGATTGACACTCTAATGTTATGTTTATTTTAACTAACTCCTTTTGTTAAATTATCTTTGATAATCATTTAATAAATAGGTTTACTGATGTTCTTTCAATTACAATTGGTATAAATCTGTGGTTTGCACCACAGATTTCAGAACATTGTCCGAAAAATAGACCAGGACGATTAATTGTAAATGTTCCTTGGTTTAATCGTCCTGGAGTTGCATCAATTTTAATTCCTAGGGATGGGACGGCTCATGAGTGGAGAACATCTGATGCTCTAGTTAATACTCGTACTTCTGTATTTATTGGTAAGATTGTTCGATTGTCAACATCTAGAAGTCGAAATCCGTCTACTTCTAAATCTCTTTCAGGGGTTATATAAGTATCAAATTCTACATCTACAAAGTCTGAATATTCATATCTTCAGTATCATTGACGTCCAATTGTTTTAATTGTGATTAATGCATCAATTGAATCATCTAGTATGTAAAGTAATCGTAATGATGGTAGGGCAATAAAGATTAAGGTGATTGCTGGTAGAGCTGTTCAAATTGTTTCAATAAGGTGTCCGTGAAGAACATATCGGTTTGAGTATTTAATTATTAGTATATAGGATAATGAATATCCTACAACAATTGTAATTAAAGTTAATACAGTTATTGTGTGGTCATGGAAAAATGATAGTTGTTCTATTAGAGGGGAAGCTCTGTCTTGTAAAGATAAGATTGATCAAGTTGCCATTTATTTTCTAATAAAAGGTCATTCCTTTATTTGTAAAGCTTAAATCTACTGCACTATTCTGCCATATTAGAATCTAGAAATTAAAGGTAGTTCTGAATATCTATGCTCTGCTGGTGGGTTATTTTGGAGTCATTCAGTTGAACTTGATATGTTTGAACTGAATATAACTGCTCGATTTGAAATTATTCTTTCTCATATAATAATAATAAATATAATGATCCCAACAATTGAGATTGTTGATCCGATACTTGAGATTACATTTCATGAAGTATATGCGTCAGGATAATCTGAATATCGTCGAGGTATTCCAGCTAATCCTAGGAAGTGTTGTGGGAAGAATGTTAAATTTACTCCAATAAATATAATTGCAAATTGGATTTTTAATCATGTGTTATTTATTGTTAGGCCTGTAAATAATGGATATCATTGAATAATTCCTCCTATAATTGCAAATACTGCTCCTATAGAAAGTACATAATGGAAGTGTGCAACAACATAATATGTATCGTGTAGTACAATATCTAATGAGGAATTTGCTAAAATTAATCCTGTTAATCCACCAATTGTGAATAGGAAAATAAATCCTAATGCTCATAATAAAGGTGGGTTAAATTTAAATTTTGTTCCATATAAGGTTGCTAGTCATCTAAATACCTTAATTCCTGTGGGTACAGCAATAATTATTGTAGCTGATGTAAAGTATGCTCGGGTATCAACGTCTATACCTACGGTGAATATATGGTGAGCTCATACAATGAATCCTATAAGTCCAATAGATAATATTGCATAAATTATTCCTAGTGTTCCAAATGATTCAATCTTTCCACTTTCTTGGCAAACGATGTGAGAAATAATACCAAAACCTGGAAGAATTAAAATATAAACTTCAGGATGACCAAAGAATCAAAATAGGTGTTGATATAGAATTGGGTCTCCTCCCCCTGCTGGGTCAAAAAATGATGTATTTAAGTTTCGATCTGTAAGTAATATTGTAATGGCACCTGCTAGGACTGGTAAAGATAGGAGTAGTAATAATGCCGTAATTGCTACTGATCAAACAAATAAAGGTGTTTGGTCAAGAGTTATTCTTTCTGATCGTATATTGATTGCTGTAGTGATAAAATTTACTGCACCAAGAATTGATGATACTCCTGCTAAATGTAGGGAAAAAATTGCTAAATCTACTGAGGCTCCTCCGTGAGCGATTGCTCCGGCAAGTGGAGGGTAAACGGTCCATCCTGTCCCTGCTCCGCTATCCACTATAGATGAGGTTAGAAGTAGGGTTAAAGAAGGGGGTAAAAGTCAAAATCTTATATTATTTATTCGTGGGAAGGCTATATCTGGTGCTCCAATTATTAATGGAACCAGTCAATTTCCAAATCCTCCAATTATAATTGGTATTACTATAAAGAAAATTATTACGAATGCATGGGATGTAATTACTACATTATAAATTTGATCATCTCCAATTAATTGTCCTGGTTGACCAAGTTCAGCTCGAATAATTATACTTATTGATGTTCCTACTATCCCTGCTCATGCTCCAAATAAAAAATATAGAGTTCCAATATCCTTATGGTTTGTTGAGAATAATCATTTTTGCGGTGGTAAGGTGGCTGAATTTTAGGTGATAGACTGTAAATCTATTTATGGGTGTTGATCCCTCTTACCATGATTTGGGGGCTTTATATTCAACAATGATTTTAGACTGCAATTCTAAAGGTGTATTTAAAATTACTAAGGCCTAAAAGTTTATCTTTTAATTATAACTTTGAAGGTTATTAGTTTATTTAACTTAAGTCCTTGTCTAAAATGTTGAGATTATTGTTGATGTTGAAATTAGCCCTAGTGTTGAGATTGTAACTAGTGTTGGTAAAATAAATTTTGGTGATTTTACGCTATTATTGATTGATCATGAGTTTTCTGAGAATGTTATAATTAGTGCTGAGAATCTAATTCGTATGTAGTAGTATAATGTAATTGTTGTTAATACTGTTATAATTGCTATTAAAGCTGAAAGGTTGTTTTCTACTAGTGATTGTATTACTATTCATTTTGGTATAAATCCAAGAAATGGGGGTAATCCTCCTAGTGATAATAATGTGAGGAATATTATGAATTTAATTTCGATATTTATATTTTCTGATGTGTAAATTTGATTTATGAAAAATAATTTACTTTGATTGAATAGTAATACTATAATTATTCTCAGTAAGGAGTATACTAGAAAATATACTTCTCATATTGTTTCTCTGATTCTAATTGAAGCAATTATTCAACCTAAATGTCTAATTGAAGAATAAGCTATTAATTGGCGAAGAGAATTTTGATTTAATCCTCCTAATGCTCCAATTATAATTCTTACAATAATAATGGTTCTGGTAAATATTCTGTTTTGAATACAGTATGATAGAACCATTATTGGAGCAATTTTTTGTCATGTTATTAATACAAGACAATTAATCCATCTTGTTGCTCCTATAACTTCTGGAAATCAGAAGTGAAATGGAGCGGCCCCAATCTTTAATATTAATCTTGATCTAATCATCATGGAAGGGATGATTTGTTGTTCTCAATTCAAGGGATATTTAATTTGAATAATCAAGATTGAGAACAATAACATTGTCGACGCTATTGCTTGGACAATGAAATACTTGATTGAGGATTCATTTATCATTATATTTTTATTATTGGCTAGAAGTGGGATAAATGAAAGTAAATTGATTTCTAGCCCTATTCAAACTCCGAATCACGAGTTAGATGAAACGGATAAAACTGTTCCTATCATCAAAGATGATAGGAACAGGAGTTTAGTTGAGTTGTTGGTCATTAAAAAGGAGAGGATTGATGCCTCTATAAATGGGGTATGAACCCATTAGCTTATTTAGCTTACCTTTTTACATTTGGGTGTATGATGCACGTCAGTTTTTGATACTGAAGGAGGCAGTTTGATTCTGCCATATGTAATAACGGAGGTAATTTTTAAATTACTTGATTTACCCTATCAAGGTAGCCCTTTATTCAGGCACTCCATT